TTTGTAAGTATATCGTATCTATAGACTTGTGATAAGAGAGAAAGGTTTCTGTCCGGATCCGTTTGTGAAAGAGTAGAGTGAATAAGAAACATAACTAATTTGGAACCGATGACGAAATAAAGAGGTTAGGTAGTAAAATGGGCTCTTTTCTTTTTATTGGGGATAGAGGGACTTGAACCCTCACGATTTCTAAAGTCGACGGATTTTCCCCTTACTATAAATTTCATTGTTGTCGGTATTGACATGTAGAATGGACTCTATCTTTATTCTCGTCCGATTAATCAGTTCTTCAAAAGATCTATCCGAGGAGTGAATGATTTGATCACTGAATATTCGATTCTTCCTTCAATTTGGAATCGATTCACAAGAATTCTTCCATTTTTCATATAAAAAAAATACGGAATCGGATCGTGATTAATTGTTTGATATTTCAGTACGTATATAGGATAGGGTCATCCTTTCTGGAATTTCGATAGAAGGATTCCTATACCAATGTTAATCAACTCCATTCGTTAGAACAGCTTCCTTTGAGTCTCTGCACCTATCCTTTTTTTGGTTCTCGCTTTCTGAACCCTTGTTTTCTGAAAACAGGATTTGGCTCAGGATTGCCCATTTTTAATTCCAGGGTTTCTCTGAATTTGGAAGTTATCACTTAGTAGGTTTCCATACCAAGGCTCAATCCAACCAAGTCCGTAGCGTCTACCAATTTCGCCATATCCCCTTATGAGACCGAGATCTCATTGTGATCCCATCCCCCTCTTTCATTTATTTATGTCGGAACCGTTGAATTCATTAGATACTGATTCCTAATATCGAAAAAAAGTCTACTCCTATTTTATTATTTTATTTATTTGATTTTGATTTCTTGTCCCTATTCTCTATCGGAAGACCCGTATTTGGTCCCATCAGAAATGATTCTATCATTGATGTATCTGCAATTCAATATGGATAGAGATATCCCACATATACATACCCTCCCCCCCTCTCATTTTTCCCGCGCGATTTTTAATACTGGAACGGTCGATATTCATTTTTTTTTTCGTTCTACCTCCCCCCTTTCTGAATGAAACCAGCGAAATGTCTCATTATGATCTGGATTGCATCCTTATCTTATCCTTTCCTTAGTACCGATCTGCTCTAATATGATTAATCTAATCTGCTATAACTAACTGCTATAAATTAAGTATAATATATAAATTAAGAATTAAAAAAAACATTCTATATAGATATAGTTAGTTAGTTCTATTGCACTTATTTCTGTTATGTGAGCCCGCTTAGCTCAGAGGTTAGAGCATCGCATTTGTAATGCGATGGTCATCGGTTCGATTCCGATAGCCGGCTTTCAATATTCTTTGATCTCAAGGAATATTGAAAAGACTCCTCTCTTTTTTTCTTTTAAAAATGTCGGGTCACCGATCTATTATGTCGTAGCAACTTCCAACTATGAATAAAAAACGGATTTGATTGGAGCAGTTAAATCTCTACACTACAGAACAAATCAAGAAAGGGGTCCTTCACTTCCTATATATACAAAATAATCCGGATATTGATACAATCCATCTCATTCTTCTTTTGTAGTCTTCTTTTGTAGTACTTCAATAGATTTAGTTTCGTTTATCGTTTAGTTCAGTCTTAATTTAAGTTTATTCTGTAAAATCAAATTTTAACAAGGAGTCTTTATGTCTCGTTACCGAGGGCCTCGTTTCAAAAAAATACGCTGTCTGGGGGCTTTACCGGGACTAACTAGTAAAAGACCTAGATCCGGAAGTGATCTTAGAAACCAATCACGTTTCGGGAAAAGATCTCAATATCGTATTCGTCTAGAAGAAAAACAAAAATTGCGTTTTCATTATGGTCTGACAGAGCGACAATTGCTTAGATATGTTCGTATTGCCGGAAAAGCCAAAGGGTCAACAGGTCAGGTTTTACTACAACTACTTGAGATGCGTTTGGATAACATCCTTTTTCGATTAGGTATGGCTTCGACCATTCCTGGAGCCAGGCAATTAGTTAACCATAGACATATTTTAGTTAATGGTCGTGTAGTAGATATCCCAAGTTATCGCTGCAAACCCCGAGATATTATTACTGCAAGGGATGAACAAAGATCCAGAGCTCTGATTCAAAATTATCTTGATTCATCGCCCCGCGAGGATTTGGCAAAACATTTGACTTTTGACTCATCCCAATATAAAGGATTAGTAAATCAAATAATAGATATTAAATGGATCGGTTTGAAAATCAATGAGTTTCTAGTCGTAGAATATTATTCCCGTCAGACTTGAACCTAACTAAAATAACAAAGCTTCGGACCATTTTGCCCCCCCCTCTTTTTTTTTTTCACCGAAGAAGGGGTTTGATTCGGATTTTTCTCCCATTCACGTATCACAAATGGATCAGCAGTGAGATTTTCATTCCTTTCCACTCTTTCCGGTATTTTCCGTACTGCAGTAATTAGGAATAGAGAATCTCTATCAAATAAGGGTCTTACTGTTGGAAT